GGAAGAATAAAGAGAATTTTTTACTTAAAACTTCAATTGGAAGTTGCAACAGATCCAAATGAAAGGAATTGATAAAACAGTACTAAAAACAGAATTTTGTCACTTAGACCTATTAAGGTTTATAGGGTTTTGTATAGACAAAAAAAATAAAAAGATTCAGTATTTGGGAGATAAAGACAGAAAAATCAGAAACAATATAGAATCCCTTTTTTGAGCACTTAACCGATGAATTTCGGTGTTCAAAAAATGATTCTCAGAGAAGAGAGATATTTGTACTTTACTTATTTTTGAGTAGAATACCATTTGAAGTGTATAAAGTGTATAAGAAGGGTTGCATTTATTAAACACGTACGCGGATGGCTATAATATCCGACTTCTCTTTTATTTTAGTACCTTCTATTCGGGACAGCCCCGGTCGTCCTTTATCAAACGAAAATCTATATTCAATGCAAAAATGAAGTAGAATTATTTTCTGATAATTCCCTATCGACAACATATCTAACTAATAGATATCTGTAATTTATGTTCTGGGGTTTACATAGACTCATATATTTTGTTATAATTGAAATTGAGAAGGATTTTTTGATAAAAAAAAAATAAATACTGATTAGTTTTATCTCAATTTGTATTTTCTTATGTATGTCATTAGGAAAACACAATTTTGAGATTCAAATCTCCAGAAGCGTTCATAAATTCGAAGTAAGCATAAGCAGTCAATAGTTAATGGTTCCAATTTGTCGGCGGAAAATCCACATGTGATTTCTCAATAGAAAAGCGAGAGAATTTTTTTAGCATTGTGGATTTTGAGATACTCTAGAATGAATCGAAGGAATGGATCAAATCCAAAACAAAAAAAAATGAAAAATTTCAAGTGCAATAAAAATTTAGTAATCCGAGAAGATTTTTGTATCATTTTGGCGGCATGGCCGAGTGGTAAGGCGGGGGACTGCAAATCCTTTTTCCCCAGTTCAAATCCGGGTGTCGCCTGATCAAACAAAAAACCCGAAATTTCTTCTTTTCTTCTGTTCTGCTGATATAACTCGGAGAATAATTCTCCGGTAGAAACAGAGGAAAGACTGTTGATATTTTGTTTGATTCTAAACATTTGGTCTGAGGTTTTTCGAAAATAAAAGATTGTGAATCCTCGTTCGCATCTAGGATTCAAGGAAATATTATAATCTATTCTATAGTAGGGAGCTTTTAAGACTTTATGATTCCCTTCTATTACTATACTAAGGGACTGTCTAATGACTGGATCTTGGATTAGATTGTAGAGCCTGCTAAGAAATATGATTCTATTTATAATTTTGGAAAGGGTTGGAAGTTGCGTTATATATGACGGACTTGCGAGATGAACGCTGGGGTATCCAATCAATATTAGATTCGATGGATAATCTTTTTTTTATAGAAAAAAGAAAGAATTTTTTTTTGATAACCCCTAGCCAAGCCCCCTACCCCTCAGAGATAATCGGGAAGGGGGGTATGGATTAGGGGAAATAGAGGTCTGTACTAGATAGTGATTTATCTTTTTTAGTGATTTCTCCCTTTCCGCTTTTACTTACGAGGGTCAACAAAAAAATAGGCCTTATTATTCACATGTTCCCATTCCCTTTGGATATTTTGCTTGTGTTTAATCTTTCCCGATTCTAAATCAGAATCAGATTGGTTTATCAATAGTGTTCGGACAAAATCCCCTTTTTTTGACTCTGCACCATTGATTCCACTATTATTAGTGAGGAATAATTCCTTTGTATTTATAGAGATAGGAGACATAATTCATATGGATATAGTAAGTCTTGCTTGGGCTGCTTTAATGGTAATCTTTACATTTTCCCTTTCACTCGTAGTGTGGGGAAGAAGTGGGCTCTAGAAGTACTACTAAATTGAGTTGAGGAATCAAACCGTATCGCTTGTTTTATAGATCGTTCTGCAACGCGTTTTGAACTATTTGAAATCAAAATATCTGAATTTATAATTTCATTGGAGTCAAATGGAGTAAATCTATGATATGAATCATACTCTTTCAATCAAAGAGATATTTGAGCGATTCCCCTGTTTGTATTTCGAAAAGAAAGGGATTCAGATGATTAGAAATTTATTCTAACCTAAGATTCTTCCGAAATTTTCTATTTCAATCAATGGAATGGGCTCTTACTATCTTTATAGACGGATACTGAGGAAGACCGTACCCCTTTTTTTTTGATTGCTTTTCCTTTTTACAAGTGGTTTTGTTAAGTGTATACGAGCTTTCTATGAGAAATGATATAGAGTAGTTATCTAACGAGAGACTATGCAATAATAAGATCTTGCTTCGGACGAATCACATATTGGGCATTTATCGCTTGGTTTCTAATCTTATAAAGGCGATTTATGCTTTATCGACTTTTTTCATATCATGGTTTGGGCGTTAAAAATAAGTGAGGTTTCCTCTTCTTTATTAGGAAAAGGAATTAGAATCCTAAGATAAGAATTATCTTAGATTGATCGGAACAAATAGATGTAGCAAATAAATAGAATTGGGTGTTATGTCAATTCTATACAATATGTTATGTCAATTCCATACAATATATGGAATTAATAGAATATATTACATGATCAGAATTTGTAGATTGATCTATAGAATCTATCTTTATTCTAGATTAAAACTTTATAGAATAAGAGATCGATAGTATGGTAGAAAGAAGGATTCATCTAGTTCGTTCTTACCATACTATCAAATTAATAGAATACTGCCGATTAAAGTCCCCTCATTTCATTTAAGTTAAGACGCGAAATTGGAATCCTTTTCATTTGACTTCGTCAATTTTTGATAAGAACTCAGAAGGAAAGTTTTATTCAAATTCATTTGAAAATTTAAATGAATTAATCATTTTGACTAACTGTTTTTACATAAATGATAAGTAGAAAGGCGGTAGGAACTAGAATGAATAGTGCAGTAGCAATAAATGCAAGAATATTTACTTCCATAATCTCATCGGCTTTTTTACTTCACAATAACTCGGGATTTAATCCCATAGAGATGATAAATCTTTCGTCTGTAAATTCCATGAATGAATTACCTTTCGATGATCTTGAATGGGATCAATATCATGAATAACAATATCTGATCTATCAAATCAACTCGTAGTCGAGACTTGAATAGTATAACATAGGAAGTTCTTTTATCCATACCAAAAAATAATTTGGATTTCTGAACCAATTAATCCAAAATTCCTTGTATTTATTATCCGTTTCCTTGTTTTTTTCTATAACTTATCTTGCGTCTTGCTTCGATAATCCTCTGATGAAGGATTATTAGATTGCCTTTCCACTTCGATTAGTCACATAGTTACAAATCTAAACAAACAATAAACGCGAAATGGAAAACATAGGAAAGAAAAAAGAAACAAAGACTCCTTTTTGCTTGGTAATGAAATTATGCCCCCCGACACCCTTTTACTATGTTCTATGTTTTACTATGTTCTATGAAAGGGTGAAATGAATAGATGTATTTATTGGATATTGGATCCGTCGGGACTGGCGGGGCTCGAACCCGCAGCTTCCGCCTTGACAGGGCGGTGCTCTGACCAATTGAACTACAATCCCAGGAAAATAAGGGATCTAGCAGAAGATTTTCTTCTTTTTTAGCTTCGTATGCGGTATTTCTGAAGGACAAGGTGGGTTATACCATCTTATGGTATATTGGCGAATTATTGGGCCGAGCTGGATTTGAACCAGCGTAGACATGTTGCCAACGAATTTACAGTCCGTCCCCATTAACCACTCGGGCATCGACCCAGGAAGAATCAATTTGAGGCTTATTTGTAATCCATGATCAACTTCCTTTCCTAGTACCCTACCCCCAGGGGAATTCGAATCCCCGCTGCCTCCGTGAAAGAGAGGTGTCCTAAACCACTAGACGATGGGGGCTAACTTGCTCAACCGCCCTCATACTATGATCATAGTATGATCAGTTTTTTGAAATTGTCAATATAATGGAATGGTATGATTAGATCTGAGGAATCTTTGCGTTTTTCAGAGAATTGTATCGAATTTTTTGATTCGTCGTTCATATTAAAGAATATTAGGGATAAAAGAATACTAGGGATAGGAGTTTTTAGAGAATGATTGGTCCGTCAGAAAAGAAATGGGAGGGGTCAGTTCTATTTTTTTTGCTTCGATTCATTGTTAAAATGAGATATCCTTATCACACTAAACCAGGAAAGTAACAACCAATAAATCTAGTAAAATAAATCTATTAAGCGAGATCAACAAGTTATTGAAAATCTTCTATACAAATTTAGTTCAAGGGGACAAGTAGAATCTCTTCATCACACGATTCAATTAAATATCTTGAAATTTATTTTATGTGGAATTGGTAACTGTCCATGTTATGTATCAATCAAGTCAATTTTGCTTTGATAGGAATCATTTCAATAAAATAAATTAGGGTCAGTCTAAAAAAAATTGACCCTAGAGTTGCTAGGCAAATCCATTTGATTATTAAAAATAAGCCACTAGCCACTATGAGTCTAGTGCATATACTTATGTATATAATATATGTGCATATAGATATTTTATCTACATAGCGACCCGTTGAGGAATTTAATCAAATAAGCCCTTTTAACTCAGTGGTAGAGTAACGCCATGGTAAGGCGTAAGTCATCGGTTCAAATCCGATAAGGGGCTTTGGGGTTTTTCAGAAAAGTCCATAGTATTCAGAAAATAGAGATATTTTTTTTATTTGGAATAAAAAAAGTAACTAACTAGATACTACGTTATCATTATACTGAGTTAGAGTATTATAGTAGTTCTAGTTAGAAATTGGAACATTTGTTCAGTAAATTTTCATTATTATGAATAATAATTCTAATCCACCTCTTGAATTACCAGAGATCCTTATTTTTCCTTATAGATCCCAATCAAATTCATTGGAACGATTCGAAATCAACAAAGGAAAAAGTAAGTGGACCTGACCCATTGAATTATGACTATATCCGCTATTCTGATATTCAAATTCG